TGAATGAAGTTAGACGATCCAGTTCGTATTATTGGTTTATGTTCAACGACTCGTTTGATAGGAATTGCTAGATGGCTAGATGTTCGAAATGATGAATCAGTGTTCGTGCCATCTAGAATGATAGATCAATCAACAACTTTCAATTGAAATTATTCTTGAATGATAGATCAATCAACAACTTTCAATTGAAATTATTCTTTCAATTCATATTTTTGTATATCCTCCTCCTATTTTACAAAAAGGAAAACTCAGGTAAGTGCTTTAGAAACATATGTATAGAAATACCACATTTCGTTTAGTCCCTTCATGCTTACTATAACTAGTTATTTCGGTTTTTTACTAGTAGCTTTAACTATAACTTCAGCTCTATTTATTGGTCTGAGCAAGATACGACTTATTTAAAATTTTTATTCCAAAGAAAGACTTCAGAAAGGAAATCCTTCTGTGAGATTCCGCGTATTCTATAGTTCTATATCACGTCCATTTTCAATTCTTGGTCGTTGAGATTCACGTCAATTCGGATTAATATTTAGGTATAGATATTTCCTCTTTTTTTTTCTCCTTTTCAAAAAAATGAGATGATTGAAGTCTTTTTATTTGGAATCGTGTTAGGTTTAATTCCTATTACTTTGGCTGGATTATTCGTAACTGCATATTTACAATACAGGCGGGGTGATCAGTTGGACCTTTGATTAATTAGCATTTCTTTTTTTGACCGACCCCCCCTTTCTTTAATCTCCAGAAGGTCAAGGTCAATGCTATGCAAGTGATTGAATCTATTTCAGTCTAATTCGTCTACGAAGAAAAAATCACGCTCTGTAGGATTTGAACCTACGACATCGGGTTTTGGAGACCCACGTTCTACCGAACTGAACTAAGAGCGCTTTCTTATCAGAATGGAAAAGGCTGTAAAGAACAGGATTCTGTTTCTAACCCTAATCCATTTTATTTCTAACCCTAATCCATTTTATTTTGAATGATTCCGTGCAATTCGAATCGATCTCAATTGATTCCTCGTTACTACCCAAAGGAGCAGTAATAGGTAGGGATGACAGGATTTGAACCCGTGACATTTTGTACCCAAAACAAACGCGCTACCAAACTGCGCCACATCCCTTGAATTGTTCTATAGTGTCATTGTAGAGAATTCCCGTCTTAGTTTCCACACGCCTATTTCCTCCATTGAGAAACATTCTACCTATTTCGTCTTTTTTGTCCCATTTCACTTATAATAAGAAGAAAGCCGTATGGATCGTTGTACATTTCAATTTGAATTAGGGATTGCGTGTACAACTCGAATTTGAATTAGGGATTGCGTGTACAACTCGAATCTAAGTGGCCCTTAACCACATATGCATCGTCTTTATGTATTTAAATAAATAAAAAAGGAGGTTTTTCAATGCGAGATCTAAAAACATATCTCTCTGTGGCCCCAGTACTAAGTACGCTATGGTTCGGGGCTTTAGCAGGTCTATTGATAGAGATTAATCGTTTTTTCCCGGATGCGTTAACATTCCCCTTTTTTTCATTCTAGTTATTGCCATCGGAAGGAATGAAGAAGATTAGAGATACAATCAAATATCGGTGACTAATCCCTCCTCCCTTTTCTCTTTTTTCCCTTTTTTCTAATTTTTAGAATAAGGGACGAAAGAGAAAGTAGAAAAGGGAATTCAACGTCTGCGAGACTCGGGTTCGAGTTCGAATGAAATGAATATTAATGTGGATAGAGTAGGAAATGGAATGAATATTAATGTGGATAGAGTAGGAAATGTGGGTCTAGGGCAAGAATACAATGAAATACTTTTCTTCAGGGTGAAATAGAGTTTCGAAATCATTGTCTTACTTATTCTTTTTATTTACTATAGCTTTGCTTTGTTTATTATTACTTTCTTTTTGTTGATTTTGCTCTTTTCGAGTTCGATTTCAAATTAGTAACTTCTATTTTTTCCTTCCTTTCTTTTTCTTACTTTCGAATCAAAGTAGAAGAGCTGAGTAAATCAAAAAAAATCAAAGAGGGATTCATGGCCAAGAGGAAAGATGCGCGAGTAACGGTGATTTTGGAATGTAACGGTTGTATCCGAAACGGTTTTAAGAGGGTATCAACAGGCATTTCCAGATATATTACTCAAAAGAACCGGCACAATACGCCTAGTCAATTAGAATTGAGAAAATTCTGTCCCTATTGTTACAAACATACGATTCATAGGGAAATAAAGAAATAGATCAAATCTTAGTCTTAACCTTGAAAGAGGAAAAATGACATTATATAGAACAAACATAGAGCATATTAAAATCGAAATAGAACGTCAAAAAGAATCCTATTGTGGATTAAAATGACAATTAAGAAATAGGATTTTTGGGATAAGAAATAAACTAAACAAACAAACCATGGATAAACTAAACAAACAAACCATGGATAAATCCAAGCGATCTTTTCGTAGGCGTTTGCCCCCGATTCAATCGGGGGATCGAATTGATTATAGAAACATGAATTTAATTAGTCGATTTATTAGTGAACAAGGAAAAATATTATCTAGGCGAGTGAATAGATTGACCTTGAAACAACAACGATTAATTACTATTGCTATAAAACAAGCCCGTATTTTATCTTTGTTACCTTTTCTCAATAATGAGAAAGAATTCGAAAGAACCGCGTCGACTGCTCGAACTACTGGTCTTAGAACCAGAAATAAATAGGCTTATTCTTTGTTCAGTTGAATCAGAATTCCAATCCGAACTCAAACATGGACATGGATTGGTTTTTTGTTCGACATAAATACGAGAAGCCCAATTTTATTATCGGGTTGTCATAAGAAAAAAAAAAGATTTTTTTATTGAATTTATTGAACGTGTTTATTCATTTTGACGACTTTAGGCTATTTTCTCATATTAATTTCGACTCTATCTTCCCGGAGTTCATTCTCCGGGGAACTCCATTTAAATTATTCTGGTGTATTCTTTACAACCTACTTCTTTCTACTTCTTTTCTGATTTCGGTGGAAATCATATACAGACAATCTCTATTTGATATAGCTATTTGGGCTAGTATTTTACGATTAAGAAGCAACTGTCTCTTGTATAGATCATGTAGAAATTTACTATAACTATAGGATACTCCCTTTTCTCGAATTACTGCGTTTATCCGAGTGATCCACAAACGACGAAAATTTCTTTTTTGCTTATCCCTATCCCGATGAGCCGAAACCAAAGCTCTTATTTTCTGTTGAGTAATAGTTCGAGTCAATCTTGAATGAGCCCCTCGAAAGCTTGAGGCAAATAAACGAATTTTTGTTCTACGTCTCCGAGCTATATATCCACGTTTAATTCTGGTCATTGAATAAATAAAACTTTGACAAATAACTAATTGATTTCTTTTCTTTCAGTTATTATTTTCCACGCCTTGATCTATTAATAACCAAACGGATTTTTCCAATGTATAAAATCAAAATCCCAATGGCTTTGGCTCCTCTAACCTTCCTGACCACGAATTTTTTCGCTATTTTACTGGGAAATACGAACGAAATTAGGAACTTTCCTAAAAAAAAGAAATCGAAAAATGGATAAAGAAATAGAAATAGTGGGTTTCATCGTTTCTATGGTTACTTCTTAAACGGTGAGGTCTTCTCTATACACCGGAGCCTTTCCTTTATTTAATCAATGTTATTGGTAACTTGTATAGTTCACACCACACTCTTTGGCTCTACCCATGAATTATCCAGTAACAGGTCTTTCACAACCAGATCCATCTATACAGTAACGGTATTTAATTATGAGAGTTAGCTGGGGTAGCTGACCCTCGTAGTCCGTTCTTGACCGGGTGAAAACAGCATTTTTGTCTTTTTTTTTTTGAATTTCAATAAAATTTCCTCCGCTTAATGGATAACCGTTTGCTATCAATGGAGAATTGCTTCTCGTCTGAAATCTGAAATTCAGGTGTTGGGTTTGCACCAACGGAAACCATAAACTTTAGACACAATATAGGGATCAATTTGCTTATTTTTAAATAGTAAATGGGGTTCCTTTATCCATTATCCATTCTATGCTATTTACTAGTACTGATCATTCATACCGGAAATTGGTTTTCTTCCTTTTTTTGCGCCAACTCATGATCTAAACGAGTCGCACATACACCCTAGTACATGTTCCTCGACGCTGAGGACATCCCCTCAGAGCGGGGGATTTCGTGACATTTCGAATTGGCTGTCTTGTATTTCTAATAAGTTGTTTAATAGTTGGCATGTTGAATCATATACATAATGGACAGGTTTAGATTGATCCTAACCAGATCATTATGAGATTGATCCTAACCAGATCATTATGAATTCTTTCTATTTAATAGAATAGTAAACTCGGAGATAAAATCTCAAATCACGGATTTTCAAAAAATCCATTTTTTTGTCATTGAACTGCTACAAGATCAACAATTCCATAAGCTTGGGCTTCTGTTGCTGACAGAAAAACGTCTCTTTCCATGTCTTCAGATACAACCCATAATGGTTTGCCCGTCCTTTGTACATAAACCTTTGTGATGGTTTCGCGTAGTTTCAGCAGTTCTTCTGCTTCCAGGATAAATTCTCCCGTTTGCGCCTCATAAAAAGAACTAGCAGGTTGATGGATCATTACCCTGATGATAGAAGGGTTCGCCATCTGGTGTGGTGAAACGAAGAGAAAAGAAAGACAAAGAATAATAGGAAAAAAGATAGAACGGAACAACCGTACGGGCATCATCTTTTGTGCATTGCATACGGCTCTACAATCAAATTGACCCTTATCAAGCCCTAGATAAGTAAATGATCAAAATGCCACCCTTACCCTTATCAAGCCCTAGATAAGTAAATGATCAAAATGCCACCCTTACTTTCGGAGGGGTTAAAAAATACTATGATGGCTCCGTTGCTTTCTATTTGAAATTTGAAAATGGATTTTTGTATCTTTGATTCAGCAATCCCAAAGTTTCTTTTTAATCTAACCAATAACAAAAAAGGAAAAATCTTGTTTTTTTCGCACTCTTTTTTAGAACATAAATATTGTTAAGAGCCCTTCGGTGTGAAAACAAAAAGGTTTGTAACGCTGAATTGGCTTTCCCTACTTCCCCTAAGAGAAAATGAGAAATACCTTTTATTTCATACTAATCTCTCGATACTTAATTGATTCTTTTGAAAAAAGAACAATACAAAAATTTTTCATATCGAATTCGAAGTGCCATGCTATTATTACTTAATATTCATATGGCGAAGGCATAGTTTTCTCTCAAATAAAAAAACCTCATTGGCGCCAAGCGTGAGGGAATGCTAAACGTTTGGTAATTGCTCCTCCAACCAGGAGAAAAGATCCCATTGACGCGGCTAATCCCATGCATATTGTATGGACCTCTGGTCGCACAAACTGCATAGTATCATAAATAGCTAATCCAGATATTACCCACCCGCCAGGAGAGTTTATAAACAAATAGAAATCTTTGGCAGCATCCTCAAGGCTGAAATATACCATAAGACCAATAAGTTGATTTGAGATCTCGCTATCAACTTCTTGGCCTAAAAAAAGTAATCTTTCTTGATAAAGTCGGTTGAGTGGGGGAAAATTGTATCCCCTAGGAACCGTACATGCACCTTTTGATGCATACGGTTCAAAAAAATCTCGAAAAAAAAGAATCAATGTATAGATTCCAGCCCCCCTTTCCTTTTTCTTATTCTTTTTACTATTTAATAGCAGTTTTTAAAACTTCTAATGAAAGGGCTTTTCTTAAATTTTTCAATAACGACGGGTTTTGACTTATTTTCTTTCTTTCTTAGAATAGAAAAAAGTCAATAAACTTATCGAATTAACTTCTCATTGATGTATTGTTTCATCGAGATTCAATCGAAATTACGATGGTGTTTTCTTGTTCCTGAATGGGCCTATTTCATCTTTTTAGGTTTATGCTCTACTCCGGGTAAAGATCTGCCCGATTTGGATTTGCACATATAGGACAAATCTTCTCATCACCATTTCTTTTTGTTATGACTTTCGGAATAACAAACAGGAATCGTTTATCATAGATATATAAATATGTAATATATTTATTAAATATTAAAAATTGGGTTTTTTCTAAACGGAGCCTGGATACTTCATTTTTTTAGTCCAACAAAAGCCAACCATAAATCATTCTAATTAATAATAGAACTATGAATTCCCCCAAACAATGCATCGAATTGCACTTCACACTCCAATTTTTGGACGATTCAATTTCTCTTTTTGGGGCGAAAGAGAGGATATCTCGATCGGGGAAGAGAACGGGGAAATACCATATGACCCAGTATATTTGACAAGTCGCACTATATGTCAACCCAAGATGCGTCGTCATCTCCAGGAATCCGGAGAGGCACTTTTGGAACACCAATAGGCATGAATTGAAAGAAAAAAGAACTAAATACTCTATTTCACTTTAATGTGGAAACGTATATGGTTTTATTGCCTCCATTTTCATTTTCGAATATTGGCTTTATCATATTTATTTTATCCATAGATTCGAAAAATTCAGAAAGAAAGACAAAATAAAGAAAGGAAAATTTTTATGAATAGGTTCTCCTAATGAAAAAAAGCCTAAATAAGGATGGACGCATTTACTCATGGAAAATGGCATCAATCTCCCATTGCGTATTGGTACTTATCGAGTATAGAATAAATCTGCTTCTCATTGTTCTTACGAACAGAATAGAATAAATAGTAAATTAACGAACAGAATAGAATAAATAGTAAATTAACCCTTGTTAGGAAATAATACACCGAACAAGTGGAGTCTATAGGATAATCATAGTATTATAGTCTTTGCCAATGCAATAAAGTTACATAGTGTCTATTTTTCTTTGAGAAAGGGGTATTTTCCATGGGTTTGCCTTGGTATCGTGTTCATACCGTTGTATTGAATGATCCCGGCCGGTTGATTTCTGTTCATATAATGCATACAGCTCTGGTTGCTGGTTGGGCGGGCTCGATGGCTCTGTATGAATTAGCGGTTTTTGATCCTTCTGACCCTGTTCTTGATCCAATGTGGAGACAGGGTATGTTCGTTATACCCTTCATGACTCGCTTAGGAATAACCAATTCATGGGGAGGTTGGAGTATCACAGGAGGGACTGTAACGAATCCGGGGATTTGGAGTTACGAAGGTGTAGCTGGAGCACATATTGTGTTTTCTGGTTTATGCTTTTTGGCAGCTATCTGGCATTGGGTCTATTGGGATCTAGAGATTTTTTGTGATGAACGTACAGGAAAACCTTCTTTGGATTTGCCTAAGATCTTTGGAATTCATTTATTTCTATCCGGGGTGGCTTGCTTTGGTTTTGGTGCATTTCATGTAACAGGCTTGTACGGTCCCGGAATATGGGTGTCCGATCCTTATGGACTAACGGGAAAAGTACAACCTGTAAATCCGTCGTGGGGCGTGGAAGGTTTTGATCCTTTTGTTCCGGGAGGAATAGCTTCTCATCATATTGCAGCAGGTACATTGGGCATATTAGC